GAAAAAGAAGCAATTTTCTTCTGGTTTGAAAAACCTCTTGTGACCCGTCTTTTCGACTATAAGCGATGGAATCGTCCATTGCGGTATATAAAAAATGATCAATTTGAAAAAGCTATAAGAAATGAAACGTCACAATATATTTTTTACACATGTCGAAGTGATGGCAACCAAAGAATATCTTTTACGTATCCATCCAGTTTGTCAACTTTTTTGGAAATGATACAAAGAAAAATGACTTTGTACACAAATACAATGGAAAATCACTATTGATACAAATACAAAAGATAAATAAGATAAAGAAATATTGAGACAAAAGATAAATAGAAGAAAAGATAATAAGAGATACGCCCTCCTCCTACATATTTTATGCCCTCTCCTACAAAGAAACTCGTAATACCAACGCCATTCGTAATTCCATCAATTACTCGTCTATCAAAAAAATGAGTTAATTCAGCTAATCCTCTTAGACCCTTAGTAAAAGATGTTGCATAAAAAGCATCTATGTAACCACGATTATATGACCAACTATATATTATATTTATTAGTTTGTCTCCCCAAAAGCGCGTCTGACCCTTTTTTAAAAATGCATTTTTAAAATTAAAATTTTGTAAAGATGAATAAAGGGGCTTATATAAAAGGGATGCTATAAGTATTCCAAAACATGCTAGACTGACTGAAAAAATAGCATTTGAAAAAAATTCATACCAATCCACCGAATCAGTCAAATTTTTATGTAAAAGATTTATAGACGGAGTTAACCATTTTGATAATATATCCAAACCCATTCCTTCTTGATTCAAAGGAAATGCCAGGGATCCCACGAACAAGGTAAATAGAACCAATACAAGCAAAGAGAATAACATAGTATTATCTGATTCATGGGGATATAAAAAACTTTTTTTTTTACAAGTTTTTAAATGAATAATAAAGGGTTGGTTTATGGTTTTTACCATATTATAAATTTGGTTTTGGTATGCCGTCTTAGAAAAAAAAGAAGCCTTCTCATTATTATTCATTATTAATAAAGTTAATAAACTTATATATATATATTTTTTTTTTAAGCCTTCTTTTCCCCATAGAGATACTGAATAAAACGGACTCATTCCCATTTGTTTTCCACTGTAATTTTGAAAATTAGTATTTAAATGCCCTTCAAAAGTAAGTAAATAAATTCGAAACATATAAAATGCAGTTAACCCGGCTGTGGAACAAGCTATTATTCCGAAAAGTGGTGAATACAACCAAGTATCATTAAGAATTTCATCTTTGGACCAAAAACAAGCAAGTGGGGGAATACCACAAAGAGAAAGTGTACCTAATAAAAAAGCTGTTTTTGTAATTGGGACATGTTTTGTTAAACCGCCCATAAGAACCATATTCTGACTTTTATCTGGAGAATATCCAACAATAGCTTCCATTGAATGAATAATTGATCCAGATCCTAAAAACAATAATGCTTTAGAGTAAGCATGAGTAATCAAATGAAATAAAGCAGCTCGATATGACCCCATACCTAAAGCTAACATCATATAACCCAATTGAGACATTGTAGAATAGGCTAAACTTCTCTTAATATCTTTTTGAGCAAGAGCCAAAGTAGCTCCTAACAGTACTGTTATTATACTTATTAAAGATATAAAATTCATTATGTAGGGTATTCCTATGAAAAGAGGAAGAAGACGAGCGACAAGAAAAATGCCCGCTGCTACCATCGTAGCAGCATGAATCAGAGCCGAAATAGGGGTAGGCCCTTCCATGGCATCAGGTAACCATACATGAAGGGGGAATTGTGCCGATTTAGCAATTGCACCGGAAAATACTAGAAAAACGCATAAATTATAAACTAAAAAAGTAAACGCATTATCATTATTATAACTTAAGTTATTGAATATTTCGAACAAATCCTGAAATTCAAAACTACCTGTTATCCAATAAAGACCTAAGATTCCTAAAAATAAACCAAAATCTCCTATACGATTAGTTACAAAAGCTTTTTGACAAGCATTTGCAGCAATAGGTCGTGTGAACCAAAAACCTATTAATAGATATGAGCACATTCCAACTAATTCCCAAAAAATATAAATTTGTATCAAATTTGAACTCGTAACTAATCCCAGCATGGAAGTATTGAAAAAACTCATATAAGCAAAAAATCTTAAATATCCTTGATCATGAGACATATAATTATCACTATAAATCAAAACCAGAATTCCAACAGTAGTAATTAATATTAACATAATAGAAGTAAGTGGGTCGATCAAGTGGCCGAACTCTAAAGAAAAATCATTATTAATAGTCCAAGACCATACATATTGATATATGAAATTGCTATTTATTTGCTGAATAGCCAGATCTGCAGAACAAATCATAACTATACTTAATAATAAAACACTAGGAAAAGCCCACATGCGACGAAGATTTTTTGTTGCCGTCGGAAAAAAGAGAAGCCCGACTCCGATTAAGACAGGAACTGTAAGTGGAACGAAAGGTATGATCCATGCATATGGATATGTATGTTCCATAAGAAAAACCTTTTTAATTTTTAATTAATTCTTTCCGATTCACCGGATCTTCTCTCTTTCGCAAAAAAAAAAAGGAAAAATATATATATATAGATTAGAGATGCAAGACCAAAATTTAATCTTCTTAAGTAGTCTTATTCTTTACCAAATCGTTCAAATCAAGAAGTTACAATCGATTAAATGATATCCGATTAAATGATATCACCCTTACTAGTGCAAAGTTAATAGTTATTTATTATTTATTAAGTAATATGGTTCTATATTTAAAGCTATTTCGGGCGATCCATAAAAAAAAAGCTTTTTTAACTTTAACCAATTTTATTTCTATAGCTATAGTACGTTGGATACTATAGCTATAGAGCTTTTACTATGAGGATATAAAGAAATCCATTAGTATAGTATGAATTCGTTTTTTTTGTCCGGAAAGTTATAATTTATTAATTATATGTAATATAAATGTAAAAAAAAATTAATGACATATAATATTTTTTCGCCTTTTTTATAGCAAAGTAGTATTATCTAAATAAAGAACTAGATGGATAATCAATAGTAAATAAAGATTAGTTTTTATTGAATATTTAATATTATATTAATACTAGATAGATGTCTTTCACATCCAACTATAACAATGAGTAATCTCTTGATTTTTGAATGGCAGTTCCAAAAAAACGTACTTCTATGTCAAAAAAGCGGATTCGTAAAAATTCTTGGAAAAAGAAGGGATATTGGGCAGCGTTAAAAGCTTTTTCATTATCGAAATCTCTTTCGACCGGGAATTCAAAAAGTTTTTTTGTGCCGACAAATAAATAATCAAACATTGGAATAATCGGAATAAGAACTGAATGACTTTTTTGTTCTATCCCTAGATCCTAGATAGTTCTAGGGATAGAACAAAAAAGTCTTATTCCCACAGAGGATAAACTATGCGTAAGCTTATTATTTTATTAAGTTAAATATAACTGACATTCTAAAATCAGATAAATATACTCTATTAGTGAACACATATTTAAATGACGTTGTATTCCTAAATTTAAAATTTTTATCGTTCCTAAATATGAATTGACTACTTCAATCTCGACGATTGAGTATGAATAGGTTATTATAATTTTGAGCAAGCCGCTATGGTGAAATCGGTAGACACGCTGCTCTTAGGAAGCAGTGCTAGAGCATCTCGGTTCGAGTCCGAGTGGCGGCATGGGATCTATCTTCTAAAACTTCTAAAATAAAAGAGATAGACTAAGTCCTATTAAGTAATTCCAGAAATTAAACTCCCTGCATTCCGTAATTATAATTAAGGTACTCCCTCCTTAAAAAATATATATAATATGATTTTTTCGACTTTCGAACATATATTAACTCATATATCCTTTTCTATTATTTCAATTTTAATTACACTATATTTTATAACCTTATTAGTGGATGAAATCGGAGGACTAGATGATTCATCCGAAAAGGGCATGATAGCGAGCTTTTTCTGTATAACCGGATTATTAATCACGCGGTGGATTTATTCGCGACATTTTCCATTAAGTGATTTATATGAATCATTAATTTTTCTTTCGTGGAGTTTATCCAGTATTAATATGCTTCCGTATTTTCAAAAACATAAAAATAATTTAAGCGCAATAACCGCGCCAAGTGCTATTTTTACCCAAGGCTTTGCTACTTCGGGTATTTTAACTGAAATGCATCAATCCGCAATATTAGTACCTGCTTTACAATCCCAATGGTTGATGATGCATGTAAGCATGATGGTATTGGGCTATGCAGCTCTTTTATGTGGATCATTATTATCAATAGCTCTTTTAGTCATTACATTTCGAAAAGACATAAGTATTCTTCATAAAAGCAACCATTTATTAAAATTAAATGAGTTAGTTTACTTTAATGAGACCAAATACACAAATAAAAAAAACAATATTGTAAAAAATACTGCATTTCTTTCTCATAGGAATTATTACAAGTATCAATTGATTCAACAATTGGATGATTGGGGTTATCGTGTTATTAGTCTAGGTTTTATCTTTTTAACCATAGGTATTCTTTCGGGAGCAGTATGGGCTAATGAGGCATGGGGATCATATTGGAATTGGGACCCAAAAGAAACTTGGGCATTTATTACTTGGACCATATTTGCGATTTATTTACATACGCGAACAAAGGAAAATTTACAAGGTGAAAATTCGGCAATTGTGGCTTCTATGGGGTTTCTAATAATTTGGATATGCTATTTTGGGGTTAATCTATTAGGAATAGGGTTACATAGTTATGGTTCATTTAACCTCTAATTGAATTGCAGAAAGGGCGTGACTAATACAGTTAGGTGTAGGACTATATATAAGAAAACTTCGTGTAAGCTGACGAGAACCCTTTGAATCCAGATTGTAGTGATTCAAAGGGTTCAGAATAATTCGGTTTACAATTCATTTTTTATTATCTTAAGTAAACTATTTATAAAAAAAATTAGATAGAATAGTT